TTTCAGGAATTTTAGACCAAGCTTGGGATAAACTTTTATTTTCGGCTAGGCCAGCACCTACTCTTCGATATATTTCTTGCTGGAAGTATCCCTGATCCCATTGATAACGAGTAGGACCAAATAATTCAATGGGGGTAGTTGCTGAACCATACCACATAGTTCCAGCAACAACAAAAGCTGCGAAAAAGACAGCAGCAATACTACTGGAAAGGACTGTTTCAATATTTCCCATACGTAATCCTTTGTATAGACGTTGGGGCGGACGGACACTAAGATGGAACAGGCCCGCTAATATACCCAATGTACCTGCTGCAATATGATGAGAGGCTATTCCTCCCGGAACAAAAGGATCAAACCCTTCCACACCCCACGCTGGATTAACAGATTGTACCCTTCCGGTTAATCCATAAGGATCGGACACCCATATTCCAGGACCATATAATCCTGTTACATGAAATGCACCAAAACTAAAGCAAGCCACCCCTGCAAGAAATAAATGAATTCCAAAAATCTTCGGTAAATCCAAAGAAGGTTTTCCTGTACGTTCATCACAAAATATTTCTAGATCCCAATACACCCAATGCCAAATAGCTGCCAAGAAGCATAAGCCAGAAAACACAATATGTGCTCCGGCCACACCTTCGTAACTCCAAATACCCGGATTCGTTATAGTCCCTCCTGTGATACTCCAACCGCCCCATGAATTGGTTATTCCTAAACGAGTCATGAAGGGTATAACGAACATACCTTGTCTCCACATTGGATCAAGAACAGGATCAGAGGGATCAAAAACCGCTAATTCGTATAGAGCCATTGAACCGGCCCAACCAGCAACTAGAGCTGTATGCATTATATGAACAGAAAGCAAACGACCGGGATCATTCAATACGACGGTATGAACACGATACCAAGGCAAACCCATGGAAATACCCCTTTAGCAACGAAAAATAGACACTATGTAACTTTATTGCACTCAAAAAAAAACTAGTAGGCTATGGACCTCCCCCTTTCAGGAGATTATCTCAGAGAAAGGATTACTATTTGGTCTATTCTATTATTTTAGTAATAATGGAAAAATTAGGTTCGTAGGAACAAAAAGAAGCAGATCTATTCTATACCCGATAAGTACCAATACGCAATGGTGAGTCGGAGTTGATCCTATTTTCTATGAGTGAATGCATACAGATTTTTTCATGATAGAAAAAAAAAGACCTATTCGAAAGAATTTTCCTTTATTCATTCTGTCTTCCTTTTATATATAAAATATGATAAAAAAAAAGGTAAAATCTGATAAAGACAAATCTTATTTATTAAGACAATAAACCTGTGGTTACGCTTCCATATCAAAGTGAGCTATAGTACTTAATTATTTTTTTTTTCTTTCATTTTATGCCTATTGGTGTTCCACAAGTACCTTTTCGAAGTCCTGGAGAGGAAGATGCATCTTGGGTTGACGTATAGTGCGACTTGTCAGATATATTGGGTCATATGGGATTTCCCCGTTCTCTCCCCCGATCGAGATATCCTCTCTTTCGCCCAAGAAAGCTTGATTGAATTATCAAAAATTTGGAGCGTGAAGTGTAATTAGATCTATTTTTTTTGAGGGGGTATACAGATTAATCTTATCAATTAGAAAAATTTATGGTTTGCTTGGTTGGACCAATAAAATGAAGTATAGAGGCTCCGTTTAGAAAAAACCCAATTTTGAATATATGGATTCGATAATTACTACTTGTATCATATTTTAGTTATAAATAGCAGTGATCTAAAACTGCTAATCAATCGAGTCATATGATGAATACGTTGAATATTTGGTATAAAAAACATAAAAATAATGAAAAAAAAAAAAAAAGAAGTCGTAGCACAAAGACATGGTATTTAGGCATTTGTCCTATATGTGCAAATCCAAATCAGGCGTATCTTTACTCGGAGTATAGCATAAACCTAAAAGAATTGAAGTGAAGAAGCCCATTCAGAAACAAGAAAATTACATCGTAATTTCTATTTCATTTCGATGAAAGAATACATCAATGAAAAGTTAGATCAATAAATTGAATGAATTCGTTTTTTTTTTTCTTTTTTATAGTATAGATTATAGATAAAGGAGCCAAAACGAATCTTTCTTGAAAAAAGGAAGGCCCGTTCATTAGAAGTTAAAAAGATCCCGCTAAACTAAAAAAGACTGGAATCTAAACATTGATTCTTTTTTTTTTTTTGCAATTTTTGTTGAACCGTATGCATCAAAAGGTGCATGTACGGTTCTTAAGGTATACAATTTTATCCTAATCAACCGACTTTATCGAGAAAGATTACTTTTTTTAGGCCAAGAGGTTGATAGCGAGATCTCAAATCAACTTATTGGTCTTATGGTATATCTCAGTATAGAGGATGATACCAAAGATCTGTATTTATTTATAAACTCTCCCGGAGGATGGGTAATACCCGGAGTAGCTCTTTATGATACTATGCAATTTGTGCGACCTGATGTACAGACAATATGCATGGGATTAGGCGCCTCAATGGGATCTTTTATTCTAGTCGGTGGAGAAATTACCAAACGTCTAGCATTCCCTCACGCTTGGCGCCACTGCTTTTTTTAGTTCAATTTGAGACAAAAAATAAAACAAAACTATGCCTTCGCCATATAAAATATGAATATTAAGTAATAATAGCATGGCACTTTGAATTCGATATGAGACCCTTTTTTATTCTTTTGTTTTTTCGAAATCCTTAAGATTATGTATCGAAACAGTAGTATGAGATAAAAGGCATTTCCTATTTTATTTGATCTATCGAGGGCCCCCTCTTTCAGCGTCACAAACTTTTTTGTTTTCACAACAGAAGACTCTTAACAATATTTGGTTATGAAAGAATATTCAAATAAATAATTTTTTTTTTATTTATTTGAATTACAAAAAAAAAAAAAAAGAAACTTTGGGATTGCTGAATAAAAGACGAAAAATAATAAAGCAACGGAGCCATCATAGTATTTAAAAATGACTTCAAAATAAAAGGAAGGGTGGTTATTGGATCATTTACTCCTCTGGGTCTGATAGATCCTATATTTTCTATTCCTTTGATGGAAGGTGAAAATGAATTCCATTGTGAAGCCGTATGCAATGCACAAAAGATGCCTGTACGGTTGTTTCAATTTATTTATTGTTTTTCTCTTTAACTCATCATGTGAGATAGAGAAACCGTTTATTAAATCATCAGGGTAATGATCCATCAACCTGCTAGTTCTTTTTATGAGGCACAAACGGGAGAATTTATCTTGGAAGCGGAAGAACTACTGAAGTTGCGGGAAAGCATCACAAGAGTTTATGTACAAAGAACAGGCAAACCCTTATGGGTTATATCCGAAGACATGGAAAGGGATGTTTTTATGTCAGCAACAGAAGCCCAAGCTCATGGAATTGTTGATCTTGTAGCCGTTGAATAAAAAATAGAAAGAAGGTATTTTTTGCAAATCCGCAATTTTAGATTTTATCTTCTTACTGGGTTTAATAGAATATTTTCTATTAATTAATCTAGTATTATTAATACTATTAATTATTAATATAGAATCTAGAACTAATTCATAATCATCCGGTTAGGATCGATCTAAACCAATTCATTATGTATATGATTCAACATGCCAACTATTAAACAACTTATTAGAAATACAAGACAGCCAATCAAAAATGTCACCAAATCGCCCGCCCTTCGGGGATGTCCTCAGCGTCGAGGAACATGTACTAGGGTGTATGTGCGACTCGTTCAGATCATAGACTGGCACAAAAGAAATGAAAGTATTTTTCCAGTATCAGTGATCAATACCAGTGAATGAATAGGATAGAATGGAAGAGCTACATTCACTATCTAAAAAAAAAAAAGATTTCTCGTACCCTTTATTGTGTATCAAATTTATGGTTTATATTGGTGCAAATCCAATCACCCCCGTTTTCAATTTAAGATGAGAAAGAATTCCCCATTGGTAATAAATGCTTATCCATTACGCGGAGGAAATCCTATTTAACAGAAGGATTATATTATACCCTTCTTCTTGCAAAAACGGACTAAGAGGGTTAGCTACCCGGCGAATCTTCATAATTAAATACCGTTACTGCATAGGTAAATCTCATTGTGAAAGAACGATAATTCATGAGTAGAGCCAAAGAACGTGAACTGTACAAGTTAACAAAAGAAAAGAATGAGCTCCGGTGTATAGAGAGGACCTCACCGTTTAAGAACTAACCATAGAAACGATGGAAACCACTATTTCTTTATCCATTTCTATTTTTTTTTTTTTATGTTTACTATGTTTTTTTGATACTTAGTATCACAATATCAATACAATTTTTTATTATGAGATGAAATGCCTCCCCAAAAACCCAAAAAAGAAAAAAAAAAATAGTGGTCGGGAAGGTTATAATAGCAAAAGCCATTGGAATTTTTTTTTATACATTGGAAAAATCCGTTTTGTTATTAATAGACTAGGAAAGGAATAACTGAAAGAAAAGAAATCAATTAGTTATTCATCAAAGTTTTTTTTATTCAATGACCAGAATTAAACGAGGATATATAACTCGGAGACGTAGAACAAAAATTCGTTTATTTGCAGCAAGTTTTCGAGGGGCTCATTCAAGACTTACTCGAACTATTACTCAACAGAAAATAAGAGCTTTGGTTTCATCCTATCGGGATAGAGTTAGGAAAAAAAGGGATTTTCGCCATTTATGGATCGCTCGAATAAATGCAGTCGTTCGAGACAGTAAAGTATACTATAATTATAGTGGATTAATGAACAATCTGTACAAGAAGCAGTTGCTTCTTAATCGTAAAATACTTGCACAAATCGCTATATTAAATAGGAATTGTCTTTATATGATTTCAAATGAGATTAGAAAATAAGAAGAGTGGAAAGAATCCATCGGAATAGTTTAAATGGAGTTCCCTGCAGAATGAACGCCGGGAAGGTAGAGTAGAAATTAGTATGATAAATATCATAAAATTGTCAAAATGAACAAAGATGTTCAATAAAAAAAAAGATTGATTCTGCTTCCCTCATTCTTTTTTTTTTTTTATTCTTACAACACGAAAATCAAATCTAGGTTCTCGGATTTTTTGAACAAAGCATCAATCCTACTTTGAGCGTTTAGATTTTCATTTTTATTCAATTGAAAGGTAAGCTTATTTATTTCTAGTTCTAAGACCAATAGTTCTAGCGATTGCCTCGCTTCTTTCAAATTGTTTTTCATTATTAAGAAAAGGTAACAAAGATAAAATACGAGCTTGTTTTATAGCAATAGTAATTAATCGTTGCTGTTTTAAAGTCAATCTATTTACGCGTCTAGATAATATTTTTCCTTGTTCACTAATAAATCGACTAATTAAACTCATGTTTCTATAATCAATTCGATCCCCCGATTGAATCGGGGGCAAACGCCTACGAAAAGATCGTTTGGATTTAAGAAGGATTCGCTTTGATTTATCCATGGTTTGTTTATTCCTTATCCCGAAAATCCTATTTCAATCGGATCAAAAAAACCGATTTAGAATTAAGAAATAGGATTTATTTTTTTTTTAAATAGAAAATCTATTTTCTATATGTCATTTTTCATTTTCCTTGGAATGGAAGGGTTACACACAGACGGATCTATTTCTTTATCTCCCCATGAATCGTATGTTTGTAACAACAGGGACAGAATTTTCTCAATTCCAATCGACTAGGTGTATTGTGTCGATTCTTTTGAGTAATATATCTGGAAATCCCCATTGATTCTTTATTAGAAATGTTTCGAACACAACTAGTACATTCCAAAATAACCGTTACTCGGGCATCTTTACCCTTGGCCATGAACCTCCTTTGTATTTTTGATTTACGCAACTATTTCATTTTCAAATCCAAAACAAAATGACGAAAATCAAAAAAGAACGAAAAAAACAGAAGTTGCTAAAATGATGAAAGATTTCGTTGCAATCATATCATATTATAGTAATAATAAGTAATACAAGGATTTCAAAATTTAGAATCGCAGTACAGTATTTCATTTTTCATTTCAGTATCTTGTATTATATTTTTGTGCTAGCCATCAAATTTTTATTTCCGTTATCACTCGTTTAGTAATTTAATTGGAACCTAGGCCCAAGTCCGAGTTTGACTGAGGTTGAATCCACTTTTATTCTTTCTCTTTTCTTTTTCTAAATTATTTTGTATTCTAATAACAAAAAAAAGATAAGGGGAGAGGATTAGTCACAGATATTTGATTGTAGCTGTAATCTTCTTCACCCCTTCCCGGGTTAACAACTAGAATGGGTTAATCACTAGAATGAAAAAAAAGGGAATATCAACGCATCTGGGAATAAACGATTGATCTCTATCAATAGACCCGCTAAAGATCCGAACCAGAGAGTACTTACTACTGGTGCCACGGAGAGATATGTTTTTAGATCTCTCATTTTAAAAACTCCTTCTTTATTCTTTATAGTAATTTGTACTACATAATGGTAATACATATATGATCAGATGTCTATATAGTTCCGCTTATATTGTGCACGAACTCTCTAATTGAAATTGAAATCTACAACAATTCGGTAGATATTCTTTTTTTAGAAAAAAAAAAAAAAAGAATATGTCCCTTTTCGCCTCAACATTATCTAAAAATATTTCTTTTTTTACGGCGGGTTTCATAGTTATTTCATGCGTATATAATTCTTTTTATTATTATATGGTATGTATGTTATATGATATGAAACAAAAAAGAAGAAATGTCAATCTAATTTGTTTATATCAAATTAGGAAATAAATCAAAATGTTGGAAAACAAGACAGGGATTCTCTACAATGACACTGTAGACCAATTGAAAGGGATGTAGCGCAGTTTGGTAGCGCGTTTGTTTTGGGTACAAAATGTCACGGGTTCGAATCCTGTCATCCCTACCTATTACTTTTTTTTCTGGACAGTAAAAAGGAATCAATTGAGATCGATTACAATTGAACATACCTAATTAATCTTTTCTTTCATTTTATCATATTCTATATGATAGTATATACATGCAAGATATATTAGGATTACTTTTATTTTATTGAAAATAACGCGCTCTTAGTTCAGTTCGGTAGAACGTGGGTCTCCAAAACCCGATGTCGTAGGTTCAAATCCTACAGAGCGTGATTGCATTCTTGTTATTGGTAGGTCAAAATTGTACTGAAATAATTGAACAGCAATCTGAATTTGACCCCCTATGAGTTCAAGCAAGTAGGAGGTCAAGCAAAAAAATAGATGTTAATTAATCAAAGGTCCAACTGGTCACCACGTCTGTATTGTAAATATGCAGTTACAAATAATCCAGCCAAAGTAATAGGAATTAGACCTAATACGATTCCAAATAGAAAAACTTCAATCATTTCAATTTATTTGCACCAGAAGAAAAAAAGGAGAGGTAATATTGATCCTTAAATATTAATATGTATTGTCCATGAATCTCAATGATCAATAATTGGAAATTGACAAGATAACGA